GTAGGATAGAATCCAAATCCATCATAAGGTCCCTAATTAGACAATGGAATTCTGTCTGCTATATATTAATTATAATTTATATTTATTATAATTATTAATTATAATAAAGTGCTTCTGAACTGATCTTATCTTTTCAAAATTTTAAAATTTCCTTTGTTGGGGTAATAACTTAATTTTTGAATAAAATATTTCTTGCAGCAATATCAATAAATATTTCAACCTAGCATTTTCGATTACGAAAAAATTATACATTGCATTAGTTCACGAATCATTACAAGAGTTCTATCTCTCTAAAAAAATATCTTTTTGTAGTGCAATTAAATTCTTTTTTTTTTTCATTCCTATTCTTCTTTCTTAAAAAGGGAATTTTCATTTTAATATTTAAATAAAGGATTACTTCGTTCTTAATAGTTATTTACTTAGTCGGTGGATAGGAGCATACTCTGGATCGGAATCGTGGGGAGTACTCCTTCATCATTTCTACCAATTTAAAGCCCCAATTAGAATCCCTTTTATGCAGTATGCACAGAAAAATCCTGTTGAATAACGTACATAATCTCTATTACGAATCCTTTGTGTACCTTGGTATTCCTAACCATCCACTCGTTTTTGATCAAAAATCCTCTTTAGGGTAATATATATATTTATATGGTAATATCTAAATAGATAGTAAAATCCCCATACATAAAGTTAATCTTTTGAACCCGCTTCAAGTCATGATGACTAATCAACCAATCTTGGGGTAAACAGTCGCTAATCCTTATGTTTACTTTGACTTAACTCTTGTACATAGGAAATGAGACTCAAAAAATTTTTACTGCAAATTTATAAGCCGTTTTTTTCACTCATATAACTTAGCTGTTTTAGTTCATCAACCTGAATGATGAATAAAAAAATTAAAATATATATTCAACTCACGAAACTTCCTTCCTAGAAAGAAATAGAGAAAATATATGTCTCAACGAATCACACGTAGAGATATTGATAACACGCATAGAGTTAATGGTATTTCATAACTAATTGATTGAGCAGCAGCTCGTAAACCACCTAAAAAGGAATATTTATTATTTGATCCATAGCCTGACATAAGAAGGCCAACGGGAGCAATACTTGAAATAGCAATCCATAAAAAAACACCGATACTGAGATCGGCTAGAACAAGGTGATAACCAAAAGGAATTACTAAATAACTTAGTAGAATTGATGTAACTGCTATAGATGGTCCGATACTGAATAAATAAGTATCTCCTCTCGATGGGAGAAGATTCTCTTTAAAAAGCAATTTTGTACCATCTGCTAAAGCTTGAAGAATTCCCAAAGGGCCGGCGTATTCAGGTCCAATCCGTTGTTGTATCCCTGCAGATATTTCTCTTTCTAACCAAACAATTACTAGTACCCCTATTGTGATTCCTAATACAGGAGTAAAAATAGGGACAAGCGCCCATATGATCCCATATACCTCTTTTAAGGATTCCAATCTAAAAAAAGAATTGATAGCTTGTATTTCTGTTGTATCTATTATCATTTTAACGATCCACTTCTCCCATAATGATATCTATGCTACCTAGTATCGTCATAATATCAGCCAATTTCATCCTTTTAACTAACTGCGGGAGGATTTGCAAATTGATAAAACCAGGCGGTCGGATTTTCCATCTCCAAGGAAAAACACTCCTATCTCCTATCAGAAAAATCCCCAATTCTCCCTTTGGTGCTTCTACTCTCACATAAAGTTCTTGCTTTGATAATTCAAAAGTTGGAGAAGGTTTTTTACTGATGAATCGATAGTCAAAATCATTCCATTCCGAATCCCGTAGTTTATCAAAACGCCGGATTTCTAAATTCTCATAGGGTCCCCCCGGAATTCCTTCTAAAGCCTGTTGAATAATTTTTATGGATTCTCTCATTTCACGGATTCGTACTAAATAACGAGCTAATGAATCCCCCTCTTTTTGCCATTGGACCCCCCAATCAAATTCGTCGTAAGACTCATAATGATCCACTTTACGAAGATCCCATTGTACTCCGGAAGCTCGTAGCATTGGTCCTGATAAACCCCAATTTATTGCCTCCTCTCCGCCAATAATGCCTACTCCTTCAACTCGTTCTAAAAAAATAGGATTCCGTGTAATAAGCTTTTGATATTCAGTAACCCTTGTTAAAAAAAAATCACAAAAATCCAAACATTTATCTATCCATCCATGAGGTAAATCAGCAGCTACTCCTCCGATCCGAAAAAAATTATGCATCATTCGCATACCGGTGGCAGCTTCGAATAGGTCATATATCAACTCTCTTTCTCTAAAAATATAGAAGAAAGGGGTTTGTGCGCCAATATCTGCCATAAAGGGGCCAAGCCATAACAAATGTGAAGCTATACGACTTAACTCCAACATAATAATTCTGATATAGCTAGCCCTTTTAGGTACTTGAATATTTCCTAACTGTTCTGGTGCATTTACAGTTATTGCTTCTGTGAACATAGTAGCTAAATAATCCCAACGTGTTACATAAGGTAAATATTGTATAATTGTTCGGTTTTCCGCAATTTTTTCCATCCCTCTATGTAAATAACCCAATATTGGTTCGCAGTCAATAACATCTTCACCATCTAGAGTAACAATGAGTCGAAGAACGCCGTGCATTGATGGGTGCTGAGGACCCAGATTTACTATCATAAGGTCATTTCGTGTAGCAGGTACAGTCATAGGTTTTTTTCCGATTCAGTTTTCCATGAATTGCTGAAAGTGAAAAGAAGTTTATCAAAATTGAAGTAAAAAGTTCAAAAAGACTCTTCAAATTTCAAATTATCGAATTTTTTTTTTTCGAATATCCAACCGAATAATTAATTCGTTATAACGTACGCTATTTTTTTTTAACAAATAAGCCAATAGCCGTTGGCGCTTTCCTAGAATTTTACGTAGGCCTCTCTGAGATAAATAGTCTTTTTTGTGCAATTCCAAATGTGAAGTAAGTTTTCGTATCCTATTGGTGAAATTGACTACTTGGAATTCAGTAGACCCCTTGTTATCTTTGTTTTCCTTTTTCAAAATAATTTCACTGAATGGATTTTTTATCATAAAAGAATTTCCTCCTTCCCTTTTTACATATATTATATTAATTTTTTTGATCAGTAATAATAATAATACCGGTTATTTTTATTGTTTATATAGTGGACACAATAATCTTAATTTCTTTATGGGCTTCCGATTTTATCAATTAAAACGAATCAATAAAGATTTGAATTTGATTCGAGTAAGGATAAAAAGGGGAATAGTGCGTTTTTACACTGACAAACGCGAATAATTTAGACGTAAAATTACGAATATTCCGTTGATTCGTTTATAGATTTTATACTAATTAATTGGATACGTCATTGAGTTATTATGATAATATCGTATCATAGACTGCGCTATAAGACAGGTGCAGCTGGTTGCTTTCATATATGGCACAGAATATATAGTAATATAGTAAAAATGGACCATCAACGGATTTTAAATCGTGGATGTATCCTTAACATACTGAAATTGCTTCCATTATTGGTATCAAACCAATAGCGATTCATACAAGCTAAGTCTTCTACTCGATAATTAGGCCAAAGAAAGACCTTTAATTTAATTAATTCGTTTTTATCTTTATTAAGGCATTTACTTTCATCCAAAAAGGGACTACCGCTTTTTATGTTCTTCTTGGTATAAAAGACTCGATTTATATTGACACCTTTCCTATTCTTTGAATTTAAATAAATTAAAATTCTCAATTCTCTACGACGTCTAGCCGATAAAATTTTTTCAGGAACAAGAAAATCATAATGGTTTTTGTCTCTATTTTCAGTTTCTCTTTGATATCTTGGGGTGGATTCATCAAACTTTTTCTTATCAATATATTTTTGTTCTCGGTATCTTTGATTGGTTTTGTACTTACTCTTATGAATCAATGAAATACCTAGGGTTTGATACATAATAAACTGTCCGTCTTTTTTTACAGACAAGCGTATGGGTTCGATAATAAATACCCCCCGTTTCATCAATTCTCTAAGAGTTAAACTCCTTCGAATTAGCATTGTATCCATACTTATTTCTTTGTTTTGGATAGACGATAAAGTAATATTTCTTGGATTTTTCAGTCCAAGCAAGAGACAACCTACCTTGATATGATTGATCATTTTTTGATTTAAACCATCATTGTATTTCAATTGAAAAAGCAAATGCCTATTCATCAAGATATTGAGTTCTACTCTCATGTTATTTTTGTTCTTGTATTGTTTTTTCGTTTTAACCTCTTTCAAAACCAATTTTTCATAATCTTCTTCAATAGCTTTTTGTTGATTTGAAAGAACGGATACGTAATTTCCGCGGTTTTGTGCATCTGATCCAGGATCTCTTCGGTCTACCTGTTCTTTTTCTTCTTGATTTCGATTCTTTAATTCAAAATCTTTTTTTTTTTCATTTGATGGTCTAAAAAAATTCCAGTTTAGCTTTCCCTTGATGTTTTTATTGTCACTACCATTTTCAATTTTTTTAAAATTGAAAAGAAGTAATTTGCTTGGTATAATCCACGGCTTTTTTTTGTATACATTAGAAAGTAGCACAAATTCTGGGAAGAACCAAAGTTCCAGATCCGATATGTGGCGATTTAGTATTTTTTCATTCATTTCCATCCAATCAAAAAAGTATTTTTTCTGATTGATCGGATTTTTTTCTAAATCTTGATAAAGCATAAGATAAAAAAGATCATTCTTATGAATTTTATTGATTTTTTGGTAATTCTTATTTCCAATTTTAGTATTTTTATTACTGTTACTGCTGGGATCCATTTTGATCCAGGCCTCAATATCTACTTTTTCTCTTACAAAAAGATTGATAATTTGCCAATCAAAATATTTTCTATCTGGATTTTTTTCCATATACATAATATAACCCTTTCCTCGATAATTTTTTATAGGAATATCCGTCATAAGGAATTTTTTTTTATGTGTGGTATAATTATAATAAATTCTTTGGTTGTTATTTACTTCTAAAGGGGATCCATAAATAATATATGAGTCTGTCCTCTTTTCATAATTAATAGATTTATATGATAAAAGGGCATATCTACAGTATTTTTCAAAATTATCTTTTTTATTTGGGTTTGGTAGTGAATATACTTCAAAAGAATTTTGTTTTTTGTAATAAAGTAATCGGTTTTTTGAATCCCATTTTGTTAAATCTTTTTTTTGAGTTATACGGCGTTGGTTGATTATATTTCGCCATTTTTGCTGTATTAATCCAGACCATCTAATTTGAGATAAGTTGTATTGATTATGACCTCTTAACCAGTTTTTCCATTGATTCGTTCTCGAACTTGGAACTTTTGTCTGTTCTAATTCGGAATCCAATATTCCCTGTGTTCCAAAAGAATCCTTTATGTCTTTTTTAAGACAAAAAGACGTTTCATGATATTCAAGAACAGATCTTAATTTTAAAAAATTAATAACTCGGATTTGTGATAATTTGTAAAAAACATATGCTTGCGACAAGGAGGATAAGTCAAAAGAAATATGTAAATTTTTTTTACTATTACTAATATTAGAAAATACCTTTTTTACAGTTGAAATAAAGTAAATTGTATTTTTATTTGTTTTATTAAGTTTTTCTTGCTTTGTTTCATTATTGTAAATGTATTTATATTTCTCAATAATTTTTTTTGTTGATTCAAGAATAAGTTGTATATACATTCTAGCAATATTAATGATATATAGAAAGATATCTATATTTATTTTTTCAATGCAAATTTTTAGAAAACTTTGTAATTTATAGATTAATCGATTTCTTTTTAATATTTGCCAAATATCTTTTGGCGATTCTACATTATAACTTGTTTTATTAGGATTACTAGTTATTTGTGAAGTTCCCCCCTTTTTTTCTTTTGTAATATTCTTAAGTTTCTTTCTGATTTTGCTTGTTCTATCAGTTATATTTTTTATTTTTTTTTCTCTTAGTGAAAAATTTGTCCAATCTGTAGATCTAATTTTATTAAACGAGTCGTCTATTATCTGATTGTTGATTATATAACTCTTTTCTTGGTTAGTTTCACCGAATTCATAGACTTTTTTCAATCTAAATAATAGAGTTGAATTTACTTTTGAGACTTCTTTTTTTATTCTTTTTATAAATGGAACTAAGCCGTTTTTGATGAAACCGCTTTCTCCTTTTGTTTCTTTTGAGTCTTGTAGAAAATTTTTTGTTTTTATTTTAAAAAGAACTAGAAAATCCTTAAAAATAAAAATGGGTTCAAAAAAGGAAGGTCTTTCTCTGGGGGGTCCAAAGGGAAGGTCGGTTTCCATTCCAGCTGCCGTTAAAAAAAAAGAATTAACCCCTTTTTGCTCTTTCTTTAAATCTCTATAAGAGGGCCGTAACTTAGGTTTAGATCTATACCAACGTTTTAAAGAGAAGGGAAATATTATTTTTATCTGAATACCCTCTCTTAACCAATTTTCGGGAAGTTCGTTTTCTGATAGTTGAACACCGTTATAGGTACATTTAATATGCTTTTCTCTTTTCCATTCTAGAAAATCCTCATCCCACTCAGGGGGTTGGAATAATAATATACGCCCAATATTTTTAACTATTATCAGCGAAACTAATAGAATATATTTTCTAAATATCGATTGCATTATTAATAGGAGACTTCGTGTTGTTTGCGAAAATGGAACGGAATCCCAGATTTCCGGCAGTTCTATCCGCACTTTTTTTTGTATTTTGTTGTTTTCTTTTTTCTCTCTTACTTTTGTCTGTTCTTCTGTATAATCTTGTAATTCTATGGGAGGAATAGAATTTCGAAAAATGAGTTTCATCAGTTCGGAGATATCAAAAGGGGAGTCTTTTTTTCTTCTGTCCAAAAAAATAGGGGAATGCGCATTTGCTTGAAACAGTTTCCAAATAAGGGTTTTACGCCTTTGAGCACGCATAGAACCTTTGATTATATCTCGACGAAAATCAGATTCTTCCGAAAAATCTATCGTATATACTGGGTCTATTTGATCAAGATTATCAGAATTCCATTTGTTAGGAATAAACAATATTACATTGTCTATTTTTCTTGAACGAATCTGATGGCCCACCGGTACGCCTTCTTGAATTATGCCCGACTGTTGTTCGAAATCAGTGATAAGTTTATCTGACCATCGAGGGATTTTTTTACTGATTTCTTTTATTCCAAAAGATTTTTTTTTTTTGTAACTATTAGGACCAGTTAGAATTGCATTAAAAAAAAATTTTAGGAATTTTTTTTCTTGTTTTTTATCTGAAAATAAAGAAAACCCTTTTAAATTCGATTCTGATTCTTTATAAAATTTACTGATTAACGTAACGAAATGATTAATTTCTGTTGAAAATATGTTTTTTTGAAATGCATTTATTTTCTGTTCAAACTTTTGGTAATCAGTATCGGGAAGAAGGATATTATGAATTTTATTTATTTCCATTGTATTTATGGAATTTTCAAACAAAATTTTATTTT